AGGCAGCTCATTTCGGACCCCAGTGGATGCCTCAGAAGCGGAACTATTGGAATGAGCACGGCTAGCCAAATTACTCGTTTCATATGCGAGATCAGAGATAGAATTAGAAAGTTCGATCAAATCACCTTGTTCCATAGTTCGCGGGTCAAGGTTCGACCCATACTGAAAAATGGATAAACGCTGTTGAGGCATTCTTGATTGAGACAAAGAAATTCCCTCCAGACAGCTTAACTCCGTCAAGCCTGTAGGAGTAGTGAAGAAGGATAGAACACTGACTTTTGTTGGTTGTTGACCAACGGAAAGCATGGGAGAAAGATGTACAAACAGAAACTGGAACATCATAACAACGAATTAATCAGAATCCATATCAACTACAACGACCGAGACCGACGAAGAGACTGTACTGAATGACTTGATCGATCGTACTAGATAGATAGTCTAAGATAGACCATACACCTTTCATACGCAATTCCTCGATCCATTCATTAATGCGCAAGAGAAAGCGATCCATCAGACTAGAGGGAAGTTGGTCTTTCTCCATCCTTGCCTTTAGACGCATAGGAGAATGTCATATAATGACTACTTTTAGCCTAGTAATAAACTCATAGTTGCTCTACGAAGAGCAGGCAATATTCTTTTCGGACTAAGTCCGCTAGTTAAGATATGCACAGGCCTGAAGCTGCTAAAGCAACTTCCAATTCCCAGAAGAAAGAAGCACCCAACATCTTTAGAAGAAGATTTTCGGACATGAAACTTCTTTCAACAGAATCCGATTATCGACCAGTAAAGGAAGTGACATATCTCAAAATCTTACTTTCAACCCTGAGAATAGTAGTTAGTATTCGGGAACCAATCCCGCAGAGAAGATGAGATCCCATCAAGGGGCATTACAAGAATGGCTTTTGTGCCAGAACTGATTGCCCTAATAAGGCAAGGTTTAGAATCCTAATGAAGCGTACTCCCAGCACAGGCTGGTGAGAACAGGATTGAATGCACCTGTCTCCTATGCTATACCCACCGCCCTTACTCGCTTCATTTTTCTTTCTCTCGACAAGCTGAAGAAGAAATCCTCTTCAGTATCTAAGGCCCATACCACCCTGTCAGGCAAAGGTACTGGGGGAATTCCCAATGCCCTAATCGCCTGCCATATGTCCCCCAGAAAATCCATTTCTGGCTGTAGGAAGAACGCACCTCTGATTACCAATAAGGTCCGAAAGGCGAGCAGCTTCTGGAATACGAGAGATAACCCAAAAACTGTAGTCGACTGGCCGGGATAAGGGGCCATTCGTAAGCCAAGGATGATGCCAAAAACGGACCTCCGTCTCCAATTTGATAGCGAATTGCATCCATTACATCATCTCTTATTAGGATAATATACCAAGACCGAATCAGAGTCTTTAGGCCTGTCCACCTGCCAAAGAGAATTCCGGCGAAGATATTTCCTCTTAACCCAAGACGACCAGAGAGGCTTATTCCGGGTATAAGATCGAGACTATGAAACTCTCTTTGTAGCAGTAGGAGAATGGAATCTTTGAGGAAAGCTTTAAGTTATCTTTCGGCTTCCCCTGCTTTTGACTTTCAGCTTTCTCTTTCTGGGGAAAGTCCCCCAGGGCTGTCTATAGCTCCTGTTAAAGAAGAGCTAGCGGAATGTATAGAATCGGCTTCTTGAGGAGATAAGTCTTATACTAAGCCAAGGAAGAGATTTAGAAATCTAGCAGTCATTGAGACAAAGACTTAGCGCAGGAGTAGGAGTAGGATCAGGAGGCTTAGGCACCTAAGGGGCGTAGCGTTCGTTACCCCGCGCGAAGGGATAGAGGAAGCCTGTGTCTAATATCTAGTAAGGGAAGGAACTTCTTATGTAAGAACTGAGCGAGATTAGTTTCTAACGGAAGTTGGAAAGCGGATAAAGAATGCATAATTTCGTACTAGAAGCTCTTTGATTACCGAAGGCGGGGAGCCTTCCACTCTCAGGCCTTATCCAAACTAATCAAAGAGAGTAGGCGGCACCCCCATCATCATCATAGTAGGGCGCCTTTACTTTGGAATTTCCTCACCCTTTCCATACAAAGGAGGCCGATCTTAACTCGCTCGGGGACTGATTCGCTAAGTCGTTAGAATGAGGGTCTTAGTGCATAGGAAAGCAGGAGGATCGGGAGCCGGGAAACCCGGTATCGAGCAAAGGTGGCTGCCTCCTTTCGGAAGCGAAGGAGGGGCTAGGAGATCTATCCAATCGAACTGGGAACTTGATTCTTTGAAATAGAAATAAGAAAAAGTATCCGATCAAGTCAAGTGCTAACCCACGCACAGAGAAGGAAAAAGGAGCTGCTATCGACAGAGAGAGGGCCGTGGGACTAGCGAAATAGACTGTTTGAAAGAAGGACGTTAAGCTGCTAGTGATAGAGATTGAATATCTACTGAGGAAGCGCTCTTAGGAAGAAAAAGAGGGGCTGGTGCTATATAGAATATGCATTGGATGACAGAGTTAGGGAGGAAAGGCAAAGGAAGGATTTGCCGCCTTCTTAGTTATATGGCCAGAACTTTCTTCCTCAGAACCCGATGCTAGGCCAAGTGCCTCAGCCTGCAGTTCCCGTTAGGAAGACTTGGCCAATCTAATTTTGAAAATGTATGGCCCTTGATTGCAGAGAATCAATAGGCCTAATAAAGCATTTCTTTCTCTCATCCAGCAAATAAGAAAGAAGACTAGTGACTAGTCTTTTAGCGGACTCAAGGTGACTTCTAACCAGGAGTTCCTCAGAGCACACAATAAAGAGTGCCGTTTTTCAAGCGGCCCGATTATGGTACTTCTAGTAGAAGTAGTAGTAGCAACAAACCTAGTTCTTCGATCCCGACTCTCCGTCCGAATGTAAGGCGGCGCTTTCCGAAGGCGCTGAAGGAGGATATTGCAAGTGGTCCACTCTCTCATCTACAACAGTGGATCAACCCGTTGTCCAAACTTCAAAGTATTTTACAAAATAAAGCGTGCTTGAAGGGCCCCGCCTCGCGGAAGAATATTCAACTTCAAGCGCTTTCGCTCTGGAAACCTCTTTTTGCCGGGCTCGGCCAGTTGCCTTTAACGATTTCTTCGGCAATGGCTCCCAATCGGGGGTACACCGCCAAGCTGCTAAGATCACCGGAGCGGGTAATGGGACTGGGGGACGCGATGCGAGAAAGCGGAAAAACCAGAGCATTCGCTTTCTAAGACGCCTTATCCCTATCCTACTTTCGGGATCTCCGCTCGGTTCTGCTAACATGCATTCTAAGCGGACTTTTCGTCTGGTGGTATTTGCTGCCCGAGCCCCCATTGGTACAACCGGCGGCTTGCTGCTCCGCGGAGTACGCAAATGCGATACGAGAAGTTATGAATTGTCCCTTTTTACAGCTTGGGTTCCCGTGCGTTCACCCGAATCAGACGCACGAAATGATTTCCGAAGCCTTCAGGCAACCTGACGTCTTCGATCCTCTCAAGCTCCAGCCCGCGAATCGAACAGTAGCTTTGGCAGTAATGGTTGGCGTTGTACTGCTACAATCTCCTCTCTACCAACCAGCGACCTCCAAACTCCAATCAACAACTCTTCTCTAATGGCTTTAACTGATCATATGTTATGTCCCGTCCATAGGAATCATCCTAAGGATAGACATACACCAGTCATGAGCCGGCCGCAACAAAGCTTGCAACAAAGCAGAAGGAATGGAAAACGTCCTTTCCTTGCCTGCACCCTCCATCTTAAAAGCCAACCTCCCTTAAAGAAAGAGAGCATCTGTTCATCATCTGTAGTAGACACAGACATAGGACCAAAAAGTGGTCGACATTTGGAATAACCAAACATCAACAGCTCGTGGAGAACCCATGCCTGATGACAATATCGTGAACTTAGGTCAGATACTTTCGTATACATTGACCAAGGAAACGACATGTAGTCAGGAGAATCTTAACGGGAAGACAAATCTGTGACTACCAAAGAATGAGAACAGAGGCAACACATAGGTTGATGCCTCAGAATACATAGGTGTCTCGGTCATTATAAATGCGGATCAGTGAAGACGAGAATTTAGGTGTAGACGGCTACTTTAAATTGAATTCCTTTATCCGGTGGGAGGGTTTAGAGCCAGTTAAGCCAATGGCATATCTAGCAGCAGCTCCAGTAGCACTAGCTCTATCAGTAGATCATCGATTAGCATACCTCCCCTGAATAGTCTACGTGGCTCCCCAATTTCTCGGATGGATCAACGACCGCATTAAAGTCACCAGCATTCTATTAGAAATTTATTTCATTGAAATTCTAACATCACAGTGGTAGGGCTTGGAAGGCAGCTGTAAGGTGTAATGGCTCTGGCGGTTGGTGGATGAAATTTGAGTGCAGTTGGCACACCTGGCATCTTTTGGCTGGACTGAAGCCGGAATACGAGCTGATCAAAGTCCAGATCCTTGCAAATGAGAACTTGAGAAGAAGAGACAACGTCCTTCCAGTTCTACTCAATGAGGAAGCAAGACAGCTTGCGATGAATAACCCCATGCTCTCATTTAAGCCTCAGCCCTTTTGGCTAGAGGCCATTGATCCTTTACCAATCATACAACTCAGAGTGGAAGAGGAAGGAATGGGGGCTTAAACCGGCCCATTTGCTCTCATTGTGGGAAGCCAAATCATACCGTGGATCGATGTTGGGAACTTAACGGCAAACCAGATGATCTTCCCGGAAAGGCAAAGTGACTTAAGCCCGCATACGCAGCTGTAGAAAAGCCAACTATTCCACCTGAGGTTTTTGATAAGAAGCAAGCATCGTCTACTTTATCAAAAGTGCCGAACGAGATTCTCGAAGAATTCGCTCAATTCTACCTTAGCAAAAGATCAAGATCCGATGTCTCTTCTTCTCAAGAGAAAGAGACCCACTCTGCCAATGCCGCAGGTATCTTCACACCTAAGTCAAGTAAGAACCTCCCTTAGGTTGTTGACTCGGGAGCTTCGAACCGCCGGGTCAACTGACGACTTCTCTTATCTTTCAAACGATGTCGGTAATGTTTCAATTGCCCTTGCTAATGGTGAAACTCTTCCTATTCAAGGAATGATTCTCGCTTAGCGCTTGTGCTAAGGAAGAATACTGTGATTCAAATTACTGCGATTCGTACTACAATTGCGTAAGTGATCACAGAAACTTCGACCTTTACCTGAATAACTCTCTTGCTTCGGTGAGTCGACAAGACTTGGAAATAGCCTAGATGCTACGGCTGATGGCGGAAAACCAAGAGGCATACCTCCGTATGAATGGGGCAGGGGAGTTCCACTATAGGGTCGAAGACAAGAAGGCTGTGATTGGAAAGTAATGGGCTTGTGAATGCCTGCAGGTTCCTGCTTTCCGGATGAGGTGTATTGAATTTGATTTGACCTTACATCGATTCCATGCCATGACATACTGCGACGATGGCTACATACGGGGATAAGTTGGGTTCTAGGGAAATCAGGGAAACAGGAAAGGCAAGGGAGAAAGAAGACAAACTCTATATCTCTCTTTTTTGTTCTACGTAAGGGGCTTCGAAAAGGAGTGAAATCCCCCCCTAAGAACCCCCGGTGGTGAATCAGAGCTGGGGAAGGCCCTCGTGCTTGGGTGAGAGATTGAGCAGTTAGGGGATAGAGAGCGCGGAACGGGCTTTCCAAGCATAAAACAATCCCTACCTATACATTCCATGGCAACAGACAGAAGGCTGTTTTGTCGTTGTTGTTAACCCCAGCCCATTCCCGTTCCCAATAATCTCCATGAAAAGACTACCATGATTTCCGAACGAACCGAGGGAGAGTCGAGGCATGAAAGACTTTTCTATGATCCGGTTATTTCCAAGTACGTATCATCCGCTGCGTTATCCACTGCTTTATCCGCCGTCTCTGCGGCCGCCAAAAGCCTACCCTCTCTCGGATATTGAGTGGGTTGACCCGGGAAGAGATCCGGACGAACCTTCCAACAAGCTAACACAACTGAACTACCGAAAACCATTTATATGAGCCGACTACCGAAACAGAAGGAGGTTACTGCGGTGACCAAGCTATGACTGCTACACGTGCACGCAACAAGAAAAGATTCTATAGATTAGTGAGCCTAGCTGCCCTTCCCGTAACTACCGAAAGTACCTGTCTAGCGTACGGAAAAGAAGGAATTCTCTGATCTACCTACCTCACTCGGCTAGCAACAGAAGGAATTCTCTTTGAGAAACCGCTTGACTAAACTAAGAAAACTACAGTGCGCTAACGCGCACCCTATCTAAGTCAACCTTTCGAGCCCCTTTACTTTACTAGTAAGGGTACTTGGTTTAAGAAAGGAAATGAGGTGCTAGTCTCCGTTGATCACTTTCTTCATTGGAAAATCCTACAAGGATGCAATTTTGTTGGTGCGATGTCGTACCTATAACGGACCGAACCCCCACCAATAACTCTGTCACCTCTTGCTTGGGCGACCATGGCAATTCGATCGTAAGGTGATTCTCTTTATTGAACAAGAAAGAAAAGAACACGCTTGGAAGGATGGTGCAAAGGCGGTGTTGCTGCCTCTTAAGGAAGGTGTCATTAGTGTGACAAGGCAAACAAATGGAATGCAAGCTGAGAATTTGATTTTCTTTTGTATTGTGTCAAGCTAGGCGAAAGTTTGAAACGGAAGCTCGGGAAACAGGGCTAGGGTACGGTACTAAAGACGCTAGCCCCTATTTCGAAAGGGCACTCCTATACCTTCCAAGGTTAGCAAATTGCTTGAACAGTTCGCTGAACTTATCCCAGAAGAGTGACCAGCGCTGCGGGATTACCGCCCATGAGGGACATTCAACATCAGATCGATCTAATCCCAGGATCTTCTCTTCCGAATCAAGCTGCAACTCGGATGAGTCCATCGTGAGCAGCGTTGGATAGAAAACCTTCTCTGGATGCAGACCAGGATCTCAAGCAACCTTACTAATAAAGGGGATGAGCGAGACAGGTGCAAGCTCGAGGAGCAAGGAAGGCTGAAAGAGCGGTGGGTTTGAGGGATGCCACTGTTGCGGGATCGAGAATAAAGGAATTCTCTTTTGTTGATAGATTCATTTATTTAATAGGTCCTCACCAGAGGAAGGTGATGGTGCTGTTGTTGATTGCTTTGTCTATCGGATTTACGGCATGGTGGGCTGCATTGCCGGAGCAACTATTTAGTCAGCCTCAGTAATCCTAAACTTGTATGGATACGCACTATGTGAACCTCGTTAGGGAAGGGCTGCAGGGTGGAGGACCTAACGCATACAACTTGGCAGAGGTAAGTCCGTGCGGTGATCAGGTACACCATAAGATTGCTTAGATATGTCGGTCAGAGAACTCCTTCGATCCGTTAAGTCTTAAAAGGGAGCCCCAGTATAGCAGAGGGCATACTTTAGCTGTTATGACGGCGGCCTTTCTGCTAACGATGATGTTCGCGAATGTGTCTAGCTTTTCAGTACCTGTGCAGGAGCTGTTTCCTTCATAACATGACATGAGAGACGTTAACTAGGTAAGATGGTTGATGGTTGTTGATGGTTTCGGATAAGATGGTTGAATGATACGGTGGTTGTCCAATTTAACGGCGGAAGGTAATCCCCCCGAGGGGGATTGTGGGGGGAAACGATCCGCGCTACCCCCCTTTTTTCTCTTCTTAGATCCATTCCCGACATTAGTCTGAGGTCGAATTGGGTATTTCCCTAAAGGGTATGTTATTTACGGGGGTATTTTGCAAGGAGCTTTCATGTTGACTTTTTCATTGGAACTTCCTTTCCCGATCAATAGGCTGTTAGGGCTTTCGCCCAGGAACCAGATGCCCATTCAATAGAAGAAGTTGTTCGACCTTCGGAACCTGGTTATGAGATTCGATCGAGATTCGTTGTTCGATCTTGAAGAAAGCATTAGTCGTCCAGCCGGAGGAATAGTCGTGATTTCACCATTTGAATAACCTTGAAAAAAGGCTTCCTCAGCAGATTAGGCTCGAAACGGATAATGTTTCCTCAGTGGACACCTAGCCAATGAATCCCTCCCCAACTGCAAGACCAGAGGCTACTGCCTTACATGAACTAGTTGCGAGACCTGCGAGCGCAGTAAAGAGAGCGAGCCAGATAGAGAAGGGTGCGCGTCAACATGGGAAATCTGTCCGGCTTTCAAGCAAGCCTTCGTTTGTTGCTTCCAATGCATCAGGAATCCCAGCTGATAGAGATGCCACAGCTGAAACGAGCTCTTATGTATGCCTACTTCTCCGCTTGGCACCTGAACTTGCACCGTAGGTAGTTTGCAGCCCGCCCAGCCTGAGAGACATGCCTAAAATTGCCCAACGGCGAGTAGAACTTTAGCCGCCAACGGCGAGCAGCGGCGTAAACAGAAGGGAAGGAAGAGGCAATAGAAGCAGAGCAAGGGATGGGATAAGACGACACGACCATAGAGGGGGTAGGATGATCACGGCTTGTGTCAAGGAAGCTCTAAGGCTAGCTAGACGGCGAAGACTCTGATCGGAAGTGCGCTCAAAAGCCATGTTCATTAGTTCATAATCGTAGTTCTTGCTACCACTCGGGTGATTCTGTCAAATGGATCTCTTCTTAGAGAGATGTGGGCATCTAATCTATCTTGCCTTGACAGCATGAACTTCATGTTTCAGAGAATCGGGGAAGGTGCTTGGCAGATGATGAGAGAGAGCGAAGCGCTTGCCTGTCTATGGTTCTATAGAAGAGAGGAGAGATGGTGGAATAGAAAGTCGTGGATCAGTTGATCAGCTTTCTTTCTTTCTTTTTCGATCTCGAATTCAAGCTTTCAAGAAGGAGAAATAGAAAGAGGATTCGTAGATCACTCCCGGAGTCTTATATTTAAATATCTACTCCAACTGATAAGAAGAAGGCGCTCAGTTAACGGGATTGGCTCGAAAGCGAGGATGATCGTCAAATGCCCCATGTTTCAGCTTCTCAATCGATGTTCTCGATGCCGGGGACCTTCTGGCAGCTTCAATCGATTTCGTATTAAAGGAACGTGGCCTAAAAAGAGATTCTTGAGAAAGAAGCAAGGGGCCGACGAGGTCAGGGATGAAGATCATTGGCTGTGGTGACTAGGCCTAGTGGCAGCTAATCCAACTCTAATTGGTACAAACCTTTTCAATCGCTATGGCAAGGAATGATTCTCGCTTAGCGCTTGTGCTAAGGAGTGAAACAGCTTGACCATAGGGAAAGGAAAGTACAAAACACTCTGTTTTAGTTTAGCTAATTCCGGAAATCTATTCGATCGAAGGGAACAATACCTCAACGATATGAGTTGCATCTATAGTTCCTGGTCAAGAAGGAGCGATCACCCATAATTACCTAAGCAATTTGGTAAGAAAAAAGGATAGCAAGAAAAGAAGCGACTGTTGAGGACAGAGATAGTAGGCTCTCGTAATTGGGTTCGATTCCCGTTTGTCTAATTAGCGAGAGTGGATTATGAATCCGCCGTTCCCTTGCTAGTGGAGTCACCCGTTCCAGATCATGTCATGTGAACCCCCTAGTGGTCAATCTCCTCCTATCCCCAAACGCATCCAGTGGCCCTATTTGAGAAAGAAAAACCAACGTTAGTCATGTCAGATAGGCAAACATGATAAAGGATTCTATCGCCTAAACGGCTCTATTTGGGTACGTCCTTTAACGGCCGAGCCCGAACAGCAACGGGAGAGGAAGGCTCTATGTCCATGAGGTCTCGAGCTGCTTTTTAATCACCCCTTTCTGCTTATGCTTATATAGTAGATCAATAGCTTGTGAACTCCTTGCTTTTTTGAAAGCATATCTATAAAACATTCCGATTCCAGAACTAGGCTGGGTCAAATACTAGACTAAACTTTCGGCTAGGAATGAAGAAGCCGTAAAGCCCCTCGACACCTATAGAGGGAGATTTTAGCATCAAGAACGATATTGATGATCCAAAACTTTTTTTATTTAAAGAAGCAGCAGCCGTGGTTCCTTCTCATTCTTCAGAGTCTGCTAATCGGAGAGCTCATATATATTCCCGATGAAGGGATTAAACCGGTCACCCTCTCTGAAAAAGATGTTAAATGTTTGCTTGTTTTTAAGCGCTGTTGGGCACAGTAGGAGTCGATCTTTGCAAATCGCCATAAAGTTGCTTGGAAGTTTCCATCTCCTCGATTCATCAAGCCCTATCTCCATTTAGATTAGAGCGAAGAAGTACCTATTGGTCAAGCCAGCTCCCCTTTATCTATCTTCCCCAATTTTGCAGGCAGGATCGAAGGGGGTCGTTCCCTTCTCCTTATGAGATCTTTAAGAATATCTCCTACATTACATATAGTACCATATGAGTGACCATTGGGATGATCGTCCCCGTTTCAAGTAGAACCGATTCCCCTTCGCAGCCTCCGTGGGCGCCCGATCAAATCACCTGCTAGACTGGCCTCCAAGCTCGATCTCTATGTAGCTATGAGAGACTTTCCATCCGCTTTACCCGTCTACATTTCCGAAAGGTAAGGCCAGGTTAAGAAAGAGAGTAATACCTACGTTTCGGATACGCCTAACCCAACCACATGAATAAACTAGGGCACAGGAACCCAACAATTGGTTGATCGCTCTCCCGCTTCTGCGAGGTTTATAGAACAAAATAACCCTTCCACTTATCTATTTCCAAATCTATGCTTACGATTTGAATAGCCGAACCTTCCATTCCAAAGAAAAGAGTAGATAGGTGCGGATAAGGCAGATAGGGAAAGGGCTTTCTATTTATATAAGAAGCCTGTTGTTTGGCCTGGCTCTTTTAGTAGTACTAATGGGCGCACTTTAGAACAAGATCAAAGTAGGCTTCCCTCATTCTATCTAATTAATACGGAATGCCCCCTCTTTCTTATAGGAAAGACTTTCTTCAATAACTTGAATGCTGCAAATTCCGCCTTTCTTTGTATTTCGTATACCAACCTCCGGGGATTGATGGGTTTTGCAATAAGGCAGCCAGGTGCATAATTGGGCCCATTCGGCATGCGCTCTTAGAGAAAGAAGCCTCGGAAAAGATGCAGAAGGAGAATCCCGTGGAATGTGAAATAATAAAGGCTAGCAATTTTCATTCTTCATTCTATAGTGTGGTGTGGCCCGCCCTAGGAATTCGACCACGCACTGTGAGTTGGGTGAGCGGTGGGTCTCAGTACCATGGCTTTTAATGGCCTTCGATGCTTGTTCATTTCTTGGGAAGAAGCCCTAACCGGATAAGAGGGAATGTATCCCACGTATAGATAGAAGAGAAGGGTCGGTCCCTATCTTTTTTGTTAATATAAAGGTGCAGGTGCCCCAATGTCTCTAATATGGGATTTGGCTGGATCTACACGATACCCATAACCAAAATAGGGCTCCAAGCCGGGCTGCTTCATTCAAGTCTAGGGTCGGGCATTGATGGGTTCCATATTTCTCTTCGACACGGACCAAGACGGGAAAGAAGCTACCAATCTGAAAGACCCAGTGAGCACCTCAGTCAAACAAGATCGATCGCTTCGCTCCCCAAAAGCCGGTCAAGAGAGAGCCTTAGTTAAATAGGCAGCAACTGGATGTTACAAGACCCGAGCAATCACGAGATCGAGTTGTAGTCCACTTCGACTTTCAGTCTCGTTTGTGGATCCAGCGATTAGAATATGAACTTGGTACTGGAAGTGCAACTTCCTTCACTCAAGCTGGTTCGTTCACCAGATCTACTTTCTCGACCATTTCAGGGGTAGGCGGCAAGTGCTGCAGTGAGAGATGAGACCCCCTTTCGGGCAGTCTTCGTGCCATATTTTCTATCAGGTTCCCCTCAATTCATCAAGAAAAAAGATGGGCAGGTTCTTCTTCCAACTAGTTTTAGGGGCTAAGGTAACTGTGCTTCCACTTCGTCCATCTTGCGCCACCCTCCTTCGGACCCTCGCTTCGCTCTTTTGCCACCTTCTCCAAGCAACATCTTTAGATCAGGACTTGCCACGTTTTTCCCGGGTGACTGATCTGATTGGTTGGGCAACGATGCCTTCTTCTTTCTACTGCAACTTCCTTCACTCAAGCTGGTACCATCAACGTGGTCCAGGAAATCTCATTTAGTAATAGTTCCAGTCAGACCAGGGAAGCAGCAGCAGGACGTAGTGTGGTAGTTCGGTTCCAGGTCAGTTCCAGTTCGGATCGAGTAACGGTGATTGAAGGGATGGGATCGGAAGCTCCTGATTCCAATAGTTAACAGGGCTGTGGCAGGCGAGTCTGCTTTCCCTTAATTAAGCCAACTCGCATCTGTTGCTCTTGGAAGTGCTTCCCGGTCCTTCTCTCAGTCGACGAGCTATTCCACTACATTCTCGATTCATCAAGCTAAAGGCCCTTGTTGACGTTCTAGATGCGTTATGGTCGCCCGGGATTTGCTTCGTTCGCTGAGTCGTGTTCTCGGGATACGGTTCTACTAGTCCGTTCACTCCTGATACCCGTAAACTGATTGCATGGCTGAGGTCACAAAGAGTACAGCGAGTAGGTGAAGGACCAACTCTATCTATGCATTTAATAATTTGGCAGGAAGAAAGATCATATAAAGAAACTAAAAGGTTCGATTCCTCCTACTCCCCACCTATCCGCTCGCCTCGAACCAATGCGAGCCTTCTTTTCTTTGTCTCCCAGTGCCTGGCAAGGCAATGCCTTCGAGGCCAACCTCGATAGAAGCAGGAGAAGCATTCTTTGCAAGTTGTTCCATCCTTAGAATGATCTGTGGCAGCATCACCAGACCCAGGCTCTGAACTAAGCCCTTCATATCCATCCTCTTATCCAGCTATCGAAAGGTCAGTAAGGCATTTCCCTGGATCCAATGAACCCTGTTCCTCGCCAGATCACTCCCATTCTCTTTCTCTTCGTCTCGCCGCTACAAAGCAATGCTTTGCAAGGCCCAGGTGGGATGGAGGGAATAAAGAACCAAGTGGTGCCCCCGGGTGATCCAATCCATCGATTGAGAGCTCTGAACAACCTTCATATCCCAGGCCCAGAGAAAGGAGGAACGAGTGAACCTATTGCTTCCAATGCTTCGAACCCTCTTTCCTCTGATCCCTCTCTAGCTAGCGAGCTAACAGCTGCTAATGAGCCGCCTCCTGCTATCGAACCTCGAAGGGCGAGGTAAGCGCCAGCGCTTATTCTCTTTCCTGTTCCCCCGATCCAATGAATGAGGGAAATGACCCCATAGCACCGGCACTCGAACCATCGTTCGAACTCCATAGGGTAAGGTAAGGTGCATTTCAACCCTCTCCTCGTTCCGTTGTTCCAGTTGCCTTTCACCCGCCGGAGGAGCGGAACCAAACGATCTCATTCCATCTGCCAGCTTTCTTTTTCAAGTGCCTCTGCTGGCCGACTCGCCTCTCCTCGCTCTCCATTTGTTGATCCATTGGTATCTGTAAGAAAACGACCCGGATGTACGCGTTCTATACCAGGGTGCGGAACCAGGTAAGAAAAGTCACGATTCGAATAATCACTGGATTTCTTTTTTTTAATTCCAGAAGTGCTGGTTCAAATCCAGCTCGTGACGATGTTGAGGGTTGCACTCTTTTGCTTAAAGCAAACTAGCTGACTAGGCCTTCAGTCAATATAGCAAGTTAAGTGGCTCAGGCCCGTAAAGCACATTTCGATGATGCAGGGTAGGACTCCGTCTGAGCCCAATACTTGATGAGACAGATCTAGTAGTCAGATAGATAGCTGTTCACATTCCTTCTTTCGTGTCTGAGTCGATAAGCAAGGGAGGAATAATACAATACAATCCAACTAATAAGAAAGAGACGATAGGAACATAGTACGGTAGTGGGATGCAGCTGCTGAAGGTCTAGAGCAAGTCACTCCTAATACAAGTACCAAGTCCGGGCAAGCAAGAAGTAAGAAGTAGTCGTGCTGAGGTTAGTTGCGAAGGGACTGGATTCCTTCCTTCTAGGTGTTAAGCTTCTTACTGAAATGGGAGGTATGTTCCTGAGGCTTGTTGGGATTGACCCTCTTCCTTGTCACTTTTCCAGATTCTTTCTTCGGCGTTCCTCGACTGCCCTTCTTCTGTCTTCTTTGGTGGGCTTGTACCCCAACCCAAAGGTGCCATCCGCCTTGCGGAGTTCTATCGGGTTGATTCTGCCTTGGAGACCTTGACCTATCCCTTTTCCAGGTTCAAAACCATTTTCTAACATGATCTTGGCGACCATTAGATTACTGCTAGAGAGCTGTGGTTTGGAGGGGAATGCATGTTTTGGAACAAAGGTAGCGGGTACCAGTTCGAAAGCATGATGAGCATCTGGCGGGATATTGTTTTCCACATCTATGAATGGTATTGCCGGGGACCGAAGGAGTGTGAGGTCCTCTTCTGCATGTACTGTGACCAGATGGTTCTTGGCGATATACTTGATGCTCTGATGGAGACTAGATGGCACTGCCCCGCGAGTAAAAGGACGACCTGCACGTCTTGTCTTTGTGCGCGTAAGTAGACCGGTGTAAGTAGAACCTGGTTACTTGCTATGATAGTGAACCCCGTGAAGAAGTAGGAACTGGTTCTTATTCACCAGTCCCGAGTATTTTTGCTTCGTCATGCTGCTTGTGCGAAGTAGGAACTTTCCTTTCGCGATCCACTTTGCCGATCTTCCTTTCTTGTAAGAGGTCCCCCAAGACGCCATATCCGGGGTAGGGATTGGGTCCCATAAAGCGAGGAGCGTAAGCCCGGTAATGCTGCCCGTAAGCCCTTTAATAAAGAAGTGGAAGGCCTGTCAAAATACCCTCACTGTGGGATAGTTCATGAGTCCCTCCAAACTTACGATTTCAAAGCGCAAGACTGTCCGACTAATCGATTTAAGCCAGGTTAAGTCCCCCGTTATTGTCCCAGTGCCCGATGATCACCTCAACCATAACTAGGCAAATCCCTTTTGTCAATGTGACATTGGTAGTATAAGGATTCTCCTTGGTATCAGGAGTAGTAGGAGCAGTATACCCTGTGGTAAGTATCACCTTTGCCTTCTTCCTTTGGTACCGCTAACCGCCTTGTATTGTGGTAAGGAATGCTCCTCGCCATGTGTAGTAGCTCCTTTTCTTCTTGATTCTCGAACCAGAAGTCAAGTTCTTTGATTGGTTTTCGGCCGCTTCCTCTCAGGAGAGAGCAGCAACTGATTGACTTTAAACTGTGTCCTTCTCACTCAATCGAGAATTTCATTCCTTTTCCAACCCTTGCCTTGCTTCCTTACCAGCAATAAGAGTAAGAAGAGAATCAGACAAATAGAACGAATCTCTTTCGAACATGGATTCCCACACACCATCCCTGGAGTGGCTACCCCTGCTTAGTGAGATTCCCTGCTTCAGTCTTCAGTACCTGTCATACCGAGATGCTTGCTCTGTTCACTGCATGCATCTCAAACCGCTACTGTCTCATACAAATAGAATCATTGGACTTGGATACTTGTCTCCTTATCTACTTAGCGATTCTCTTATCACATAGTCCATGGAGAAGGAACTAGAACAAGACTAAGATCAATTCATTCATTCGCCTACCCTTGATCTGTTTATGAAACATTCTCCTGCTTATCGAGAAAGGGCTCTTTCAGCAGCTAAGTCTAGTTCTTTTGGCTCACCCTACGGCTATTAGTAAAGAGAAAAGAGTTAACGAGCTAGGCTTCTTCCTAGCTCTTGTACCGCTGCTCTCAGGCTTTTGATGGCCAGGTAAAGGGGATCCAAGACTTCTTTCAAACGGGCTTTCCACTCCAACCCACATATCTGATAAGGCCATTCTCCCCTATGCAAATCAGTGGTTTGGGGTCCCTAACCCAGTAGTAAGTACGATGGATTTTCTTGCATAAATAGGGGCAGCAAAGGTTCTTTTTTCTGAGTCTCTCGTGCTAGTGCCATGATGAATGAAAAAACCAATCCCTTGATCTATTGAGAGATCTGTGTCTGTATTTACCTTCGGGGTGACTCTCAACCTTTCAAGGCTCTGTTTTTCCTTGGAGTGGGGAACCAATGACAGCTATATAGGCAGTTCGCCCACCTCTCTTGAATAGGGAGATCGGGCAGCCCACCCCTCCTGGATACGGGGAAGCATATCTCGACCACAGCCCTTTTTGTTCTTTTGATTAGGTAGAGCTGTACTCTACCCGCTTTAACTTCTTTTTGAGACAATCCCCCCTCGGGCTTACCAGTCGGAATGGAATTGACTGCTATATCTATTTAAGTGATTAAGTGAACCGGTAACCGATCCAATAGGACGGATCTCGAGCTGTAGATGCGGGATAGTTGCGATCTTTCCCTTTGTTTATGATTCGATATGTATGAACCAGACTTTTTTCTTTCTCCCCTTTGTTTACTAGACATAATACCTCCTCTCTTCGCCGTTATATAGGTATGGAATAGAATGTTTTCCTTTGTTTATTGATTTGATTGAGTTGGCCATCCGCTCTTTACTATAGATAGATTGTCTCACCGCGCTTTCGATCTCGTTATGGCTGAATGATGCGTCAGCAGTGAAAGGAACAGGTAGATCTCATACCTTTATTTTATATAGAATAAGCTTTTCTTTTCAAGTAGTTTGAGCTTCTCGCCCTATAGTATAGGTAGGGAATGGACTGAAAGCCAACTCCTGCTGATGAACATATACGCTACTTCCCGCCCCTGAGGAAAGGAGGTGTTTGGTAGTGGTAGGTTACTCATTCGATCAATAGAAAGATGGATTCGAGCAGAGACCAGCCAGGGGCTTTAAATCTTTAGTTTAAGATTGTTATGAGTCAGACACAGAAAGTCCAAAACAATAGCTTAAAAGGCAATGGAATAGCAATACAATCAAATCCAGCTACCTAGGATCTGTTTGGCTTAGCCTCTTTCTTCACAGACAGATCTGAGTTTAGTCAAGTCATGATTCAATTCATCCAAGGGCATAAAGATAGGAAAAAACCAATCTCATCTCACACTCACTAGCTCATTCATCTTTGTGTATTTTTCAAACTTATCGAACTGGAACTACGCACATATAAACATAGGACAAAAAGTCTATCTCTACTACATATATTTTACCTAAGATTCCTGAGGTGAGGGGGTGATCGAGGTTAAGACGCGTGTCGATACGATACCCCAAAGGACTATTCGCTTGAAACCCCCCTAAAAGGTTTGGTATCGGTCGGTAAAAGGAACTTCATTCTTAGCATTTCATAAAGAAAGTTTTAGCGCTTCCAGTAAGTAGGAAATAGGGTAGACAGCAAATATAGAATGTGAACTAAACTCTCCATAGTGCGATCTCATCTCTTAAACCTCGGTATCAGCAACCAACACGCCCTTCCTTGCCTTAATTATGGACTTGCCTTACTTGACTTATCACTCTATATACTTGGTTAAGCTCAGAATGAAATAGCTTGGCTTTCGTTCAGTGAATCATCCATTCGTTAGCCCGTAAGGTTTTGAGTTAAAAAAAAAAAGTGAGAACTCCCTTTCAAGCCTAAGAATACATAAAACAGAATACATAATAAATACATAAAACATATCGATTCATTTACATTACAATAAACACCAGGTAGAATCCATTTTTTGCGTTAGCTATAGCTAAGGTTTACGAGACGCGCTAGTCACTCCAACGAGTAACAACTCTCGAGGAATGACAACGTAAAAAATCGATGCGAGAACGCCAAGCAGCTAACTTCGTTGATTCAGGGCGCAGCCTACGCTCTTCGATAGCTGCCTAGCTTACTGTAATTTGACTAGAGATCTGCTCTGATAAGATTCCGTCTAGTTCATAATTGCATAAAACTTCTAGATCAGTCTCACCAAGAGTTCGAATACGGAACGGAATCCTACCCGTCTCCTAAATAGAGAGAGAACCTGAACCTGGGACCGAGCCTACTAACTATTCGGTAACCAAAGCGTCACTCCTTCCTTTTTCTATAGCTAAGTAAGACGACCACATACACATAGGATTTGACGGCCCTAAGGATGCCGTCTAGTCTTACCCCGTACAAGATTTCATTTACGTATGGAGTCCTCTTTTCTATAATACATAACAAAAGGTTTTCTGCAACTTCTGTACCTGGGATATTTGATATAGCTTTTGACGGAATCGAAAAACAAATATTATACTGTATTGCATTATCTCGGATTACTCCTTTTTATATTGTATTGGTATTGCATTCTCTCAAATTACTCGCTTTTATGTTACATGATAAAAAACTGTTTTTGACATAACAGAGTAAAGTCCATACAATGAAAGATGAGGAAGATCTGTGTACTTAAGTTTCAAGTAAGGGAGCAGGCAGATAAGGGAAGGGAAGAGCTTGAGAGATCTAACCCGCTAGGGCTCTCCGAACAGCTTCAACCGGATCTAGGTATATAGGTCAATGAACTCTTTTTTCTTACAGAAGAAATGAAAGATACGAGTAAGGTGGTATTCCCAGTCAATAGTAAGGTTAAGGTTGTAGAATATAACAAATGAGTTCTTACAGCTCACTCAAGAATGGGACGGCAGTGGTCAGCCGGCAAGCTCTTTGAGCGGCGGAGCTCGTTGTCAGCGGATTCCTTCCCTAGGATAAAGGGCCTCTTTTCAAAGAATTCATTCCTTTGCTTAAGCCGATGTACTTCTTTTTTTTGCAGTGTAATCTGCTGCCCTAGATTCATCGTCTAACCCTCTTTCAAAGCTCACTTAAAACTCTATACCTATTGTGTGATAGGGCCAAGAGTCCTCTGCCTTCAGCAGCTCTGTTATTTAGTTAGAATACGCTTACTAAATCCCACTTTTATCCCACTTTTGATGAGCAGAAGTCGCGCTCAATTCGATTCGTATTTAACTACTAGGTGAATAGTTATGTATGAATCTCCTCAGATTCGTGCAAACTCCGATCGAAGACAGAAATCTGCCATTTCCAGAGACCCGCGTTCGAAGTGGGGAGTTACTTCGGGCCAGCCAACAGGGGCAACTTGTTCACCACCTTTCAGATAAAGGTCTACGAATGATCTTTCCTCCCCTCGGTTCAGCACGCTACCCCCGTGGAAGCGGATTCTCTTCCATGAGATACATCCTTTCTTTCTCCTAGCCGGGATCTTGGACTTGAATTGGATTTTTAATGGCATTATCAGCTCCTCGGTTGATCTCGAACATAAGGTCTTCAATCCTTTACTACACCCACCTCTTCTTTGTGGTTTTCTTTCGTTCTCGTTGAACAAATATCTAAAAGAAATAGGGATTACCGCTCAATAGCAAAGAAGTAGCTGCTTACTTATTTATAGCTAAGAAATAGCTTACCTCTCTATAGATGCGAAGCTCAAGCGCTAAGGCTTCAAACTACAACCATGGAAGACCCAGCGAGAGGCGTTTCGCGGCGTGCACCGGCATGATGGCATCTTTTGACAAAGACGTGGAGTGCATACTAGCGGAACGCATGACGAGTCGACGGGGCGTCCCAGCATATAAACTTTTTGAAATGGAGGGGACTTACCGAACGAGAAGCATCATGGGAACGAGCGGACGAGCTGTGGCAATTCGAGGATCAGATCCGGCGCTTCATCGAAGAAGGCTCGACGAGGGAAGAAGCAACTCCCTGAGCGCTGCGCGCGAAAGCAAGAAGAAACTCCTGAGCGCGCCAACGCGCGAAATCCGTTGCGCACTCTAACGCGCATCCGTTTTCTTGCTGCTTTACTAATATAATAGAAAGGGGTTTTTCAGCTGGGTGAACCATTTCTTCAAGGGTGAAATTGAGAGACAGGCCCCACTGCCTAATAGAGCCAAGAAGAAAGGTATGTCAGAGACGGCCAACTTCCATTCTACCACAAGTCCAGCGGCATAATATGCTGGAGAAGAAGAAGTCCTTGCAGCTGGTTACTGAAGCCCGACTCCGGAATTCTCAAGTGAGACGACTTAGCCGCATTCTTGGCTCTCTGGTTGAGCCGCTTTGTCCTTCCGAACAACCGCAGCAACGTCATTCGCCCGGAAACATTCGTCATGGCCGGGTTATTGGTGCAGGGAAAGAGAGTAGCCATAGCCCCGGCCGTCCTTGCCAGCATTTATTACGGTTTGGGCGCTGTTGCCCAAGAGAAAGTGGGTCCAGGCCAGTGCAATGCGGAATTCCCGGTCCACTACTTCTATGCATGGCTGGACCAGTATTTTCCTAAGCTGTATATGAGATTGCCGCTTCTGGACCTGGGGAAGCTGAAAGATTATGTCCCGGAGATGCTTGCAATTGAGAACATTGAAGCCGGGAAGTTCGATGCGAAGATAGCCAGGCTCTTTATTTGTCATCCGATGAGCTTCACGTGGCGACCCTACAAGCATGGTATTTAAGAGATGCCCTAAATCTTGTATGATTGGTCGACAAGGTCGATGAAAAGGGCCCTTGCTACTTATTGCTGTTGTGAAAATGCATCAAAGATAGTATCTGATCTGATCTCCATGCGATGCGGCATTCTGACGTTACGGCAGGGCAACGTGCTTCGGGCAGAACCGTAAAATCCCCACCGGTTTGCAAGACAATTTTGTTTTGACCAATTAATTCCGGCACCCGGTCACGACGTCAAGCGCGTCATCTTTAACCTTTCGGAACTGGCGGGGTACTGGGCACATATGATGAGAAAGGGCAAGGGATTCGAAGAAAGACTCGATTAAAAAGGAGAGGGATTCGAAGAAAGACTCGATTAAAAAGGAGAGGGATTCGAAGAAAGAAGAGGATTGGTAAATTGCTTACTTAAAATCTTTCTGATTCTTGAGCTCTAGAGTGAATCTTTAACCAACCTTTCAACAAGTAGGGCATTGTCAGTCGCGAATGAAAGGTCTTTGAGTCTTTCTTCTTCTTCCCAAACCTGGTCTTGCGAGGAGCGAAGCCTGCCCTGTCTTGCACGAGGAGAATTGAAGATCAGATCAACCTCAAGCAAGTAGAGCTGACTAGGTTAGCAAGCCAGAATCTAGAAAGTGATTGCCCGCGAAGTAGCCCTTGTTGTGCTTAGGAGGAAGGAATGGAAGGGAGTCGACAAGACAAGAGGATGGCCTAAATGCAAACCAAAAATAGCTGATAGCGTAAAAGCGCTCGGGGAAAGCACCTTGGGTCCCTTACTTGAAAGGCGGATAACAATAAGAAGGAGCCCTTACGCAATAGGGGAGCCGGGAGAAATTCCTTTTTCCTCATAAAGGAAGAACTCAGAAAGAACGCTTCCCTTCCCTTGAAACCTTTAAACCGAAAGAAAGCTTTATTGAGGGGAGAGATTTCAAGCGTTAAAGAGAGGAAGCGAACTGAAGATAAGGAAGCGAACTATGCTATGGTGTCAGCTGGCAAATCAAACAACTGTTAAGAAGACCTTTAACTTACTCTATTCCCTCACTCCCACTAGAATAGTGAAGTTCATTGAGAACCGATCGGGATAAGCGAGAAAGACAGAAAAAAGAAAAAGAAAGCCAGGAAAGGCAGATGGGGATAAGCGGGGCGTCGAATTGAATCGCTTTCTTTACTTGATCAAAATAAGACTTTCCTATCTTCTACTTCTAATAGTAGGCTCAGGCTCGGAACTGAGAAACTCCAGAAAGAAAACTCATTCTCAACCACCAAGAGGAAGGCAATCACTTCAGGATAGGCGTCAAAAGGCTCGAAAAGGGACTAGCTGTTTTTGAGCCTTCAACAAGTAGGGCAGTAGCATCAAAGGAATAAGACTTTGTTATCTATCTCGCTCGGGCCAACAGGGGAGAGGAACTGCTCCAATGCCCCGATTGGATAGATCACCTGATCAATTACCGGGACCATGTCCCGAGAAGGTGAGCATGACTGTATAGGCTCCCTCTCAGTAGCAATTGAACACACAGGATACGATACAACGTAATTCACCCGTGGTGGGGTACTCTCCACCCAAACACTAGGAACAGATAAGGGGATCGAATGGTCTAAAATCGAAGGAGGAAGGGGATCACATGATTAAAGCTGATCAATAGTAACAGTGCTTCCGTTGCGAGGAAAATGCATCACATGAAAGAGCGTAGACACCATAGCATTCATAGCATAGACGTAACCACTCCCAAGTATCTAACTGGCAATTTGCCTTCGGCAAACTTCAGACAGTCATCTAGTTGATTTCTAACAGACACATCAACCCCAGAATAGAACACATTGCTTTTCTTTTCATTAGGAGTTAGGTACTACTGCCAGAGGAGCACTTTAACAGGACTTCAGCTTACAGAAAATAGGCCTACGAAAGAAAAGAAAGAAGCCATAGAGATTGACTCATAACAGAAGGTTTTATTCCTATCGTGCTAATAAGAAAAACGAGCGATTGCTAGCCTTATCTCTGATCAAAGCTTCCTACCCGGGATAGAAAGGGCCCAAAGTTCATTGATCAATCCCTTCCCTCTTAGTTGAATAAGTCCGATATGAGCTCCCCAAGGTTTTTTTTACTAAAGGAAGTACTGGGCTAAGGCTAAGGGCGGACTCCTCCTTCTATCTAGGTATCACAGGGCATCCCGGTATTGAGTCAACCCTGGTCACTTCGATTAGGTATGAGGTAAGCCCGTCTATCCCGACATTGAGGTAACCTAGGTAAGCGCGATTGTCTTACGCCCGAAACAAGAAAGAATTTATTTCACTACACTAAATAGGAAGTTACATTTGTAGCAGTCCAAGAATGGCTCTATCCCCGAGGTAACTCTCAAGAGTACGACCGGAGGCCCATCTTCTTACTTAACGAGTTTGTGTCGCATAATGTGCCCTTCTTCCTGTGCCAAAGGAGAAAGGAATCTCTTTTTTAACAATGGAATCATGACAAATCTGTACGCGTCTAGTTCCTCTTCTTGCTCTTTTGCAAGAATGCCTTTAGTAGACGATTCGATTGGTCCAACCAACGATTTGAATTCAAAATACCGGGACAGCTATACCGATGTGTCAACGTCAACGGTACTTCTCTGATCTGATCGATAATCATTCTCCAACCTGCCTTTCTGCAGTATTAAAATCCTTCACCTACTCTACTCCTATGGAGCTACTTTGTTCCAGTCACTAAGCGTTATCCCTTTAGTGCGCTTTTAGCTTCTCGATGGAGTTGGCTTCCATTTCCTAGTGGCAGGACATCTTATTGCACAACCGACTATCTATTAGTAAGTAGTTTCCTCGAACCCCGTTCACTCTGGTAACTCCGACGACAGGCAAGGGCCATTCAACGAGGGAAATAGACATAGATAGAGTATCGGCACATTCAGCGCCATAATAGTAGTCTCGCAAAAAGGTCGGTTCGTGGAATTTTTTCATAAATTCGTATGGCAGAATGACCTGGGACCGGTAAACCAGGCAAGCTGGGGCTACTTCCTCGGAAAAAAGACAAGAAAACAAGAACAGAGCATTCTCGTCCCATTTTCCGAAAAACAGATATTTTCTCTTATTGCGCAAAATAGGACGAGAATAGATCTCACCCCACATATCGAGGAAAGAGCTGCAGACCCAGGGCATCGTTCTTTTTTATAGTAGCAGGACATCTGATTCAACAACCGAATTCTATTACCAATTTCTTTGTACTGAAACGTGATCCCAGTTGCCTACAACCCCGGGGTTGGTTCTAAGAGTCAAGTTTGTGTAAGTACACCCATACGGGTATCTCCCTAACTGAAGGATTAGCTTATTGAGGCTTTCTCGGAAGTCCCCCTTCTTTTTGAGCTTTTTCCCGCAGTGTCTGGTGTTGGAGTTTTTCGTATCGAAATGTATGCGCCTTCTTTTTACTTACAGTTGAGGTAAGGTGCTGACAAACACAAGCAAAGGGTTCTGGAATTGTAGTACATAAACGAAAGGTAGGCTAAAGGGTCAATGACCAAACTAGCAAAAACGAAGACGTGACTGAAAGCCCCAGGAATAAGGCATTTACTATATGGAGAGATTCACCTACGACCCCTTTCTCGCTATCTAAAGGGGGGAGTGAATTCAGGTAAGAGTTCATTCCGGCATAACTTGGCGCAAGGAATTTGCTCGTTCCGAGCGGGGTTCGACGTTAGTTGAAGTTGACATTGAGTCGCGCACTTCCTGGAGTGGGGAGTGAATTCATGCGTACCTCAACGCAAGGATTGAATTAGCTCATCTCGAGTTACGTGAGTGAACTTTCGCTTCTTGGTCGAAATCTTGCATATTCCCTCTTTGGTCGATCAGTCAACCTGCCCGCTGTCTTTGGGCAGCTCCAACTGCAAGATCTGGACTTGGACCATTTTCTTTAAAACCCATCTCTCTATGATCGAGCCGGTAAACGAAAGAAAAACAGAATATTGATTTAGGCTAGCGCTTGCCGTTGCCATTGGTTCAGATCTGATTGAAGCACAGGCAAACCAACTCACTCAATTCACTCATCGAGGAGTGCCTCAGCCAGGGAAAGTCATTCTACAGCCCCCCATCCTGCTTTTCTAGCGAAAGGAAATCCATTGACAACACGACTTCGCTCTGCTCATCCTTATCCTTATGAATTCAAAGGGGCGGATTTCACTTTAGTAGAGACTTGGTTCGGTATCTTTAATGGAAGTGAACTCGAGGGAGAGTTAGACTCCGTTTCAAAAGAAAGGGGATTCTCACATAATGACGATCAAGTACCAGTTGAGGAATATAGATAAGAATAAATTGGGCCAACCCGCGAGCAAGTTGGAGAAAGCGCTTGATGAGCCCCTCCAAAAAGTAGAGTAGTTCCGGTGCAACCACATATATCCTACAGAAAAGTTTTGCTGTTTCAATGAGTCGGTGCCCGATGTTTCGACCAAGGAACAAACAACCGGAAAAACCCATTCCCTGCAAAAGGGATGGGACCCCCGACCGCGCTTATGACTCGTCCGTATCGTCTCTCGTGCCGTATCCATTCTCGTTTAGGTCGACCGCTCTACGATGGCTAAGCTTTTTTCGAGAGAGCTTGAGTGGGGTGGGCTTGGACTTGAATGACAAAGGTTTCCGAATTCTAATTATTAATGCCGTTGTTATACTCCCGCCGCATTGATATTCTTTGAACAGCGGTTGCGCTTTGAAATCAAGGTAGTTGTTTACTTGCTCAACCATAATACCAGGCCCCTATCAATGACAGGTAAACTGTGCTATAAAGTACTATCATATCATCCCGTATGGGTTTATCCTCTCTCTCTTATCTTCGATCAAGCTACTTCGTTCCTTCTGTGATGAGAAATTCCCTAACGAAAGCTAGCCTTCTTCCATCGGATGCATTATCTAAAGGGCAGAGGTTGGGTAAACATGCTACAGATTCCGTAGTTCCATTATTGGATTAGCTTACATTACCAAAGGTTAGAGGAAATGTCGTAGATCTCAGTTGAGAGACTGAATGCGGATACTTTTTTTTAAGAATGAAAAAGGAAAAGAAAGACTTCGTCCCACTCTCGGATAATGAAATCACCAAATGCTGCTCGACGAGCCTCTCCCTGAAGAAAAAGACACTCCGGCCTAACAGCACTTTCCTTACCCGTTGTGCTCTGTCTGAGATAAGGAGCAAGAGGCTAGACGGAAGACCTCTAATCTACCAATCAATCTAGCTAGCATAGCATCCTATGACTTTTGTTCCAGAGGCCAATAACCCGAAAGGAAGTATTTACATCTCCTGCCAATACCAATAGGTGTAAGATAGAGGTTTAAAGCTCTCTTGGCAGCCTCTACGCTACGCCCGGTTCACTCTTTTCAAGCATAAGGGCTTTACCCGCTCAACCATCAGAAGAGGGCTTTTCCCATCATGCCATGGAGTGAGTAACTAGCTCGGCTAACCACTAAGTAGCTCATGCACAAATTCTTACTAAAAGGAGAGCCCCGCGAAGGGTGGAGATGAATCTATATCTGTCAATCACAAAGCCAAGACATCCCCCAAACGTAGATTGTAACAACCAATGAATTTCTTTTCTATTCCTGTCTGGTCTAACCAATTATCGAGGTTTAATGGCCTTTGGCTGCCTCCTCTTCCTTGTCAGTTGAGCTACTTCCACTCCTCTTCCAATTTGAGTTACCTCCTCTGTTTAGTTTGAAACTGAAAGGCATAGAAGCTATCTAGAGAGCTACCGTATCCATGAGGGGCAAGCCAATGCTTTAGAGCTCTTTAGCTGCCTCTGCACGAATTCTTCTTCCGGTTGGAAAACTATACCTCTTCTTTCGTCTTGCGATTGGATGAACCAGCAAGTGGCCCATTTTTGTTTTTCATGCATTGACCTCGGTCTCGTAAACACATATCTACTGCTTGCTGCCTTTGAAAGTCCCAAAACAGCCTATTTTAGACCCCGTTGCGCCGCGTTAAATCCAATGGCAAGATCCCTAACCTCGGCTGCTGCCCTGGTCTGTCATATGTTGGGATCGCCTGCCCGAAAGGCCTAGATCTGAGTCTCCTATTCTGTTTCTGTTTTAGAGAGAGAAACCCCCTTTACTTTACAAAGTCTGGTGCCTCTGTTCCTTGGGCCCTATCATCAATAGTAAGCTAATCCAGTTATGCATGTGTTCCACAGCTCTCATTTGAATCATTTGCCCGGAAAAGAGCTAGATCTTAAAAGTCTCGCATATACCGCTTCGAAAGGAAAGATAGGAACTGGTTTTGTGGAGGCAGAAACTCTGGTTGCTTTGAGCTCCCTCATTGGGATCAAACCGACGGGCAGAGAGCGAACAGCCTACTTTAAGTAGTTCTATTGCTGGTAAGCTTAGCCGCCTGAACACGACGAGACTATCTTTAACATATGATGTCGTCGGATAAGTTTCTAGACTTCTTTGCCTTTGGCTTCTTCCGGTATGATGGAATTGGCTAGGGTTCACCAGAAATAACTAAATAACTATCGTATAGCTAACACGAACGGAATTCATTAATATTTAGCGATGCACCAGCTTTTTGGCCCAGTCAGCAAGCCAGGCCACGATCGCCACTTTTTTGTACCTTCTCTATTCCGTGCCCTTAGGGGCAAGCCCTTTGAACAACAGCTGGCAAACAAAATCACTGAGGAATCGAACCTCCGCTAATGATTTTTGCGAACTAGATATCCAATTGAGTTACCTCCCGCCCACCCTCGTAATAGTCACTTAGCTTCTACGGCTAAAGCATCTAGCAAAGAGTCAAACTGAACTAAAGACCAAACAGAAGGCGGCTACTCACGTTTTTAATTAATTGAAAGTAGGTATCACCCCCCACTCAACTGAATCAAGGTTTGTACAGCTTGATGGAACCACTCACTTTCCTAATTTACGACTGAAGTGATAGGCACGTACCGTCAAGATTCTAGTTCCGTTCCGTCAGTCTCCTGTAGCTTCAGTATGTTAGCTCCTCTGTTAGCTAGTGGCGCACGTAGGCTTTTCATCTTCTGTTTGCTCCTCCGCTTGGGCCTACGTGACGGAACACCATGAAACTGCAGTACTACATAGAGAGTCTCTGGCCCTGACTCCACGGACTACACACCATTCAACACCACTTGACGTGACGGTACTACAGTTAGAGATTCCGTAGAGCGCTCAATCCGTTGCTTGTTCGTTCGGTAACGTTGCTTTATCGCTCCAGCAAGAAAACGAAAGCGCTACCGCCTTTACTATTTTAGACAATGAATGCTTTCGCGCAGCGCTCCTGGAGTTGCTTGTTCCTCGTAAACTAGGTCATCAAGTTAGCTCCTCTCCTGTTACGTCAAGTTCCCTATCTCCACTCAGTGTCTCTCTTTCATTTCCTTAGTGCCTATACCGGAACTGCCAATTTCATACATACAGAACCGACGTTTATTACCTCTTTAGGCTCCTACACACAAGCGAGTGTAAACTCGCGATCTGCTGAGCTAAGATCGGCCTATTAAAGAGTTTTGTTTCCTGCAGCTACACCCCCCTTCCTACAACTATATATCTGTAGGCCCAGCTAACAGAGGCACTGACTTTCTTACCGAAAGAAGGATTTCAAAAGAGTACCGCTTCCCAAGACCTGCCCAAGAGCCGAGTAACTGAAACATTCTTCTATGTTGGTTTGCCGTTAGTCTTCTATGTTGGGCGGCTGGCGTTACGTTATGGGTCATTTTGGATTCCCTACGGTTAACAGAGGATGAAAAGCAAACAGATATAGGGTCCGCAGGAGGTAGCTGAGTGATATTGGTACTTTGGCCAGGTCTCCTTCGTCGCCTCTCTTGGATCTCCTGAACCCAGGACTAATAGAGATGCGCACGCTACAAAAAAAGCAATAGGGTTACGACTCTGTGCACATTGATCGGGGCTTTATGGGTGCTTTGACTAAACTAGCTATTCTACCCTTGCAGCAAGCTTGTCCTCAAGGTTGACGTCGGGAAACCACTCCATATGGTCTAGTGAGCCAGCCTGATCCCCGACTCCTGAATATTCGGCTAAATCTCCTTCGTCCCCTTCGTTACAGAACTCCGCTACTTCGATACATGAGCTTTCCTTGGTTAGGCTGACCTTGTTCATCAGAACGTAGGATGGAGAGTCTGAACATCCCCTATCGGCTTAGTACCAGGGAGAAGGATCCCATTTGGCTGATAGGTACTGGTCTCCCTCTGCTATGAGTTAGGCTGCTCTTCAAGATAAGCTAAAGCGATGATCTGCAGAAGCAAAAGAATCAACTGCTGAAACAGAATCAACGGCTGCCCCCCTTGTTTCATAGTCAACTCGCTCTGCTGATGACACTTGGTGTTCACCCCCTTACCCCCACGTACATAATTCAACCTGACGCGCTGCGGTGCCCTTTACTTTAGGTCGTACATTTGCTAGCAAACAGAAAACAACCTGACGCAATTACAGCCAAAAAGACGGGGTTTATGGCAATTGATGACTCAGTAGACGAAGGAGATGCAAGAGAATAAACTGCTTCAGAAACAGACTCAACAGAATCAACAGCAGCTCATGGAGAAACTAGATCAACAGAATCCACGGATTCAACAAAGTAACCTCGATCCAATGATTCTCCTTTAGCTTTCGAGTTCTGGTTGAGTGGAGGAATACCACTTAATCCGGGCTTGTTAGGTAGACTAAGGGAACGTGTCCTAAATGAGGTTAAACCTCGGGATATTAAGCTCCCATAAGGGGCCTGGTATCTCGAAGGTCTCGTGACCGACGCGGAGACTGAGATTCTCGAGAGAACCACATCGCGCGTCTATTGAAGCATTGGTTGTCTTGGTTATCTTAGTATCACACTGTTGCTTTGAACCCTGCAACACGGCTACAGTCACCCCTGGATTATCCTAAGGCTTTGTTGGAAGTGTCGGAACGAGGAACCTTAACTGGTCCGTTTCGGCCTAACTTGGATGCTCTATGATCGGGCAATCAAGGGGCGGTCATTCTAGCCCTTAATACTGGCTGAATTACCGATTTCTGACTGTAATAGAAGTGCTGGTCTGTCTATCACCACAAACCTAGTGATCTCACTTACAAGAAGACGCAGAGCTAAGAGTCAAGATGCGGGTTCATCTGACGAGCTGGATTTTGAAAGAGTCGGGCACTTATGTTTACTAAACGAACAGGCTCGGTAGTACCTTAACTAAGTTCTTCGAATGGAGGACAAGGGACGGATGAAATTCCCAATGGTATCGAACTGGCTTCTATGATTGCCTTCACATAACTTGAGTAGACGACAGCTGGAAGTCCCTTTTGGTTAATATAGCCGCTTGATTGCTTATTTACTATGAACCAGAATGACTTTCCTTCCTATTTAGAACTTTTTATTTGTGTTTGTCGCTGGTTCGATCTCTGGACGTGCATCGGCGGCCCCCTTTCCATGGAGAGTCCTCCTAAGCCGATGGGCTTTACCTGAAAATAAGGTATCGAGACCTACTGACATAGATTAAGCAGCTACTAGATCCCCCGTCTTGTCGAAGAATAAAATACTTCGTTCTCATCGATTGGGATTGACTGTCTTCTTTACTTCGACAGATGTGGTCAACCCCAGCTTGCTTATCTACGGCTGCCATATTCCGTGTAACTTAATGAATTTGATCCAATCCAATAAGCCCGTAAGCGCCGGTACAATATAATTAGAATATCCTATAAAGAGGTGGAATCCTATATCTAGTCTTTCTTCATTTCCTGCATAATCTGATGCTTACTCTTCATTAATTAGAGGGGTGGTCACTCCACTTGAGTCAACCGGCCCTATGTAGG